TGGGGTTTGGTGCGAGCGGGATGGTGTGTTTTGTTGTCGTGGTTTGTATTTTTGTTTGGTTTTTGTGGTGGGTGGGTTTTGGGGTGGTTAGGTTTTTGTTTGGGGTGGTTATGTGATGATGATTATGGTTGGTCGTTGTTTTGTGATAGCAGGAATTATAGAGGAAGGTCAATTGAAAATATATTGATGATAAATGATATGGATAATGTAGGAATAAATGGTTAAATTGTTTGATGAAAAAAAGATAAAAAATGCAAAGATAAAAAGTATGGATGCGTAAAACACGATTTAAACGTTAGTTCCTAGTAAATGATAAAATAATTACTATGTCCGGCAACCATTACACTATCTGTTGTCTAGAGGTAGGTAGCGCGCCCTCCATGAATGGGGTCAAAGTGCATCAGTGCTAAGTTTGCGACGACCTTATCCGTCAGACCATGACATTCTGGGTGTTAGGGGATTCATATGCGCGGTAGTCATGTGATGGACATGTCAAGAGGAAGATAACACCTGCTACGCACTTGAAGGGCTTATTGAAGAGACGCTAAGAAAAAACAAGTGTAAGAGGTCGGTATGCCGAAATGATGGAAGTAGGGAGGAGGGATCCAACCGACCACTTGTATCTGTGAAGAGCAAGTAGGAGGGATTGGAGGAAGTTATGATCCTGAAGTTACAACCAATAGCGCAAAAGAGCAAGTTTAGGCAATCTATGCGCCTGCAGGGCAATAACTTAGGGTATATCGGACGTTGAGTAGCTCGGTTCTCGTGAGAAGCGCGATCAATAGATAACCATGTCCTCTGGCTTGGGTGTGCTTGAAGGCTGTTGGTGAATAATATTACCTAGGAGGTGGGCGAATCCTGTAGACTAGGGGAATGCAAAGGTGTACTGTGACGTTAGTCGTTTTCTAGGTTGGAGGGTGTGTACGGTAGATAAGTGTCTAGTGTTTGGGTGACGCTTGCGGCTTGGCTGTAGGTAGGAGCATTTGGGCTATATGGTACCTGAAGCAAGAATGTGTCTGGTGGGGTTACTGGCCGAATACCATGTGTTTTGGAGATAATGTTTGGGTTTTTGGTGGGGGAGCATGACGTATGACGTTGGATATCCTACATTTCATGAACTGTCTGATGTGGCGGAGAGTGTGATGCATTACTATACATACCCTGTAAGCAATATGAAAATATGCTGGGGGGGGAAGGGGGGGGGTGGAATAAGAGCTTTAGTTAGGCGTTCCTGTAGTTAAATTTTGTAACGACGGCTTTTCAGGCCGTAAATCTTGGAGAAAAGCCGAGCGGGAATTTATGATGGAATTTGTTTTATTTATAGGGTTATGTTTCGTTTTGGGGGGGTTAGCGGTTGCGTCCAATCCTTCTCCTTATTATGGGGCGTTGGGGTTGGTGGTGGGGGCGGTTGCGGGGTGTGGTTGACTAGTAAGTTTAGGGGTTTCTTTTGTCTCTTTGGTGCTTGTTATGGTTTATTTAGGGGGTATGTTGGTGGTGTTTGTTTATTCGGTGTCGTTAGCGGCGGATCCTTATCCGGAGGCTTGAGGGAGTTTAGGGGTTGTTGGTTATGGTCTGGGTATGGGGTTGGTTGTGGTGGTGGGGCTTGTTATGGGGGACGTGTTGGGGTTGTTGGTGGATGAGGGTACGGTGAATAGTGGGGGTTTGTTGTCGGTTCGTTCAGATTTTAGCGGGGTGGCTGTGTTGTATTCGGAGGGGGTGGGACTGCTTTTGATTGGGGGGTGAGGGTTGTTGTTGACTTTGTTTGTGGTTTTAGAGCTTGTGCGGGGGTTGTCTCGGGGGGCTATTCGGGCTGTTTAGGGGGGTCAGGAAGTAGTTTAGTCTAAAATGCCAGCTTTGGGAGTTGGAGAGGAGGGTTTAAATCCTTTCTTCCTGAGGTTTGGGGTGGGTGGTGGGAAGTAACTCTAAGAAGGGGTTTAGTCTTCAATCTTTGGCTTACAAGACCAATGTTTTTATAAACTATTAGAGTTAATTATAATTTGAGTAGTTTATTCTCTAGGATGGCCGCAAGGGGGAATAGAACTAGAATGATTGTGAAGTATGTGAATGAGGCTAGTTGGCCAATGATGATGAATGGGTGTTCCACTGGTTGGCTGCCTACTCAGGTTAGGATTAGGACGTTGGCGACTAGGGTTCAGAATAGGATTTGTGACAGGGGACGGAAGGTTATGGATCGTAGTTTGGATGTGTGGAGTAGTGGTGTGAGGAATAGTACTAGGATTGAGGCGGCTAGGGCTAGTACACCTCCAAGTTTGTTTGGGATGGATCGTAGAATGGCGTAGGCAAATAGGAAGTATCATTCGGGTTTGATGTGGGGTGGGGTGACTAGTGGGTTGGCTGGTGTGAAGTTTTCTGGGTCTCCTAGGAGGTTGGGGGAGAACAGGGCCAGTGAGACTAGTAGCGAGAGTATTAGTACGAATCCTAGGATGTCTTTGATGGTGTAGTATGGGTGGAAGGGGATTTTGTCGCAGTCTGAGGGAATGCCTAGGGGGTTATTTGACCCTGTTTCGTGGAGGAAGGTGAGATGGACGAGTGTGAGTCCTACGATGACGAATGGGAGTAGGAAGTGTAGGGCGAAAAATCGGGTTAGTGTTGGGTTGTCTACGGAGAAGCCTCCTCAGGCTCATTCTACTAATGTCTGTCCAATGTAGGGGATAGCTGAGAATAGGTTTGTAATTACGGTAGCCCCTCAGAATGATATTTGGCCTCATGGCAGGACGTATCCTACGAAAGCGGTTGCTATAAGGGTTAGGAGGAGGATTACTCCAATGTTTCAGGTTTCTTTGTATAGGTATGAGCCGTAGTAGATTCCTCGGCCGATGTGTAGGTAGATGCAGATGAAGAAGAAGGAAGCTCCGTTTGCATGGAGGTTTCGGATTAGTCAGCCAAATTGTACGTCTCGACATATGTGGGCTACGGAAGCGAAAGCGAGGTTGGTGTCTGCTGTGTAGTGCATGGCCAGTAGGAGGCCTGTAACGATTTGAGTGATTAAGCAAACGCCTAATAGAGATCCAAAGTTTCATCATGTTGAGATGTTTGGTGGTGTTGGGAGGTCGATTAGGGCGTCGTTGATGATTTTTAGGATTTGGTGGTTTTTACGAAGATTGGGAGCCATTGATTGTTTCTGTATGTGGATATGAGGATAATGATAATGGATAGGGCGAATGATCCTAGGTAGGCTTTGATTAGGCCGGAATGTAGGGTGGTAGCAGTTTTGGTTGCTATTAGTTGTAGGTTGGCCAGTCCTTCTGGGCCTAGTGCTTTGTATCATGAGAGGTCGATTAGGTGAGAGGCGATGTTTTGTCCTCCGCTGAGGGAGTTAGTTATGGTTAGGCGGTGGATTAGGGGGTTAAAGTATCCTAGGGATGTGGAGAAGTTTGAGAGAGGGGCTTGTTTTGTGAGGATGAGTGTTTGAGCTATTTTTGAGATCTCTAAAGCTAGAGCGATGCCCAGGGCTGTTACGATTAGGGCGGTTATTTTAATGGAAAGTGGTATAGTTATTGGGGGAGTTTTTGTGGGAGTGATGAATGAGGTAATAAGGAATCCTGCCAGGATGCTTCCTAATGCGAGGCGAGTGATGGGTGAGGTCACTGCGGGGTCGTTTTCATTTATTGGGGTTAGGGGAGGGATTCGGACGAAGCCGGTCTGTACTAATACGGTCATGCGAATTGTGTATACTGCGGTGAATGATGTGGCTAGGAGGGTTAGGATTAGGGCTCAGGTGTTTAGGTAGGATGTGTTTAAGCTTTCGATGATTTGGTCTTTTGAGTAGAATCCTGCTAGGAATGGTGTTCCTATCAGTGCTAGGTTGCCGATGGTGAAACATGCAGTGGTTGTGGGTAGTATTTTTTGGAGTCCTCCTATTTTTCGGATGTCTTGTTCGCCATTTAGGTTGTGGATGATGGAGCCCGAGCACAGGAAGAGTATGGCTTTGAAGAATGCGTGGGTTGAAATGTGGAGGAAGGCTAACTCGGGAAGGTTTAGGCCGATTGTGACTATTATTAGTCCTAGTTGGCTTGAGGTGGAGAAAGCAATGATTTTTTTGATGTCGTTTTGGGTGAGAGCACATGTGGCTGCAAATAGTGTGGATAGGGCTCCGAGGCACAGGCATAGGGTGAGGGCGGTTTGGTTGTTGTTGAATAGAGGGTGGGTTCGGATAAGTAGGAAGATTCCGGCCACTACTATTGTGCTGGAGTGGAGTAGGGCGGATACAGGTGTTGGGCCTTCTATGGCGGCTGGTAGTCATGGGTGAAGGCCGAATTGGGCGGATTTTCCGGTTGCGGCTAGAATAAGGCCTAATAGGGGCAGTGTTGGGGTTTGGGAGGGGGTGGGGAGTTGTTGGATTTCTCAAGTGTTTATGGTAGAAGCTAGTCATGCTATGCACATGATGAGTCCAATATCTCCAATTCGGTTGTATAGTACGGCTTGGAGGGCGGCGGTGTTGGCTTCTGCTCGACCATGTCATCAGCTGATTAGCAGGAAGGATATGATTCCTACTCCTTCTCATCCGATGAATAGGACGAATAGGTTGTTAGCGATGATTAAGATGAGTATGGCGATTAAGAAGAATAGTAGGTATGTGAAAAATTTTGTGATGTATGGGTCTGAGGCCATGTATCATGTTGCGAATTGTAGGATGGATCATGATACGAATAGTGCAATGGGGAAGAAGGTAAGGGAGTAGAAGTCTATTTTTAGGCTGATAGGGATTTTAAAGTTCATGATGAATTTTCATTCTCAAATGGAGGTGAGGCTTTCTGTCCCGGAGTGGAGGTAGATTGTTATTGGGACTAGGCTGATTAGGAACGAAGTCTTGACTGTGTTTGTGATTGTATTGGGGTTGTTTTTGAGGTTGTTGGATAGGAGGGGGAATAGGATGGGGGTGGAGAGGGTTGCTAGGGTCAGTAGTATGAATGTGTTCAGGATTAGTGATAGATCCATTACTTTCACTTGGATTTGCACCAAGATGAGTGGTTCCTAAGACCATTGGATTACTATTATCCTTTGAAAGTAAGGAGACTGAGGTTTTATACTCAGGTGCGAGAGTTAGCAGTTCTCGTTGGTTCAACCTCTCCTCGGCAGGTAAGAAGGGTTTAACTTCTATTTTTAGAGTCACAGTCTAATGTTTTGGTTGAAACTATACTTGCATATGGGGATACCGGAGATTAGCTCGGGTTTGAGGATTAGGAGTATTATGGGGAGTATGTGTAGGGCTATGAGGAGGTGTTCTCGTGTGGAGGAGTTTTGGATTGATGTGATGTGGGACGGTAGGACGCCTCGTTGTGTTATCATTAGTATGTATAGGGTGTATGAGGCAGTTAATAGGATTGCGGCCCCTGTTAGGATGATTGTGAAAGCAGATCAGTTGAATAGTGCGATTACGATGGTTAGTTCTGCTATGAGGTTTGTTGTTGGGGGTAGGGCCATGTTTGTTAGGTTGGCTAAGAGTCATCAGGTGGCTATGAGTGGTAGTAGGGGTTGGAGTCCTCGTGTTAGTAGTAGGATACGACTGTGGGTTCGTTCATAGTTGGTGTTGGCTAGGCAGAATAGTATAGAGGAGGTTAGTCCGTGGGAAATTATTAGGATTATTGCTCCTGAGAATGCTCATTGGGTTTGGATTATGGTTGCGGCTACGACTAGTCCTATGTGGCTGACAGATGAGTAGGCGATTAGTGATTTTAAGTCGATTTGGCGTAGGCAGATGGCGCTGGTTATTAAGGCTCCTCATAGAGCTAGGGTGATGAAGGGGTAGTGCAGGTTGTTTGATGCTGGGTTTACTAGTACTGTGACTCGCATGATGCCGTATCCTCCTAGTTTTAGTAGGAGGGCTGCCAGTAACATGGAGCCTGCGATTGGGGCTTCTACGTGGGCTTTGGGTAGTCATAAGTGTAGTCCATATAGGGGGGCTTTGACTATAAAGGCTAGTAGGAGGGCTAGGCCTGCTGCCATGCTCGATCAAGATGAGTTTAGTGGTGGGTGTGAGAGTTTGAGTATTGGGAAGTATAGTGTGCCGATTTGGTTGTGTAAGTGGAGGATGGCGATTAATAGTGGGAGTGAGCTGGCCAGTGTGTAGAATAGGAGGTAGATGCCAGCATTTAAGCGTTCTGGTTGGCTTCCTCATCGTGTGATGAGGATTAAGGTGGGGATAAGGGTGGCTTCGAATGCGATGTAGAATAGTATTAGTTCTGAGGCTGAGAAGGCCAGGAGGATAAACAGTTGGGCTAGAATTACTGTTGTGGCGAAGATTCGTTTTCGGGTGATGGGTTCTTGTTCTAGGTGGTTTTGGCTTGCTATGATCATGAGGGGGAGAAGTCAGCACGATAGGACTAGTAGAGGGGAGGAGATTTGATCAATGGATGTTCAGGGTGTTAAGCCTTTGTTAGGGTAATATGTTGGTGTGAGTCATTGAAGGCTGATGGCGGCAATTAGTAGGCTGTACAGTGTGATGTTGGTTCATAGGTGTTTGCGTGGTGAGAGGAAGGTTAAGGGGAGGAGTGTTGCAGTTGGAATGATGATTTTTAGCATTGTAGGAGGTTGAAGTTGTGGAGGTGGTCTGATCCGTGGGTTCGGGTTGAGGCTACTAGGAGAGCTAGTCCTGTGCCTGCTTCGCAGGCGGAGAATGTTAGTATGAGGATGGGCAGGATGTTGGAGACTGATGATTGTATTTGAATGGGTCATATGGCCAGGGCGACGTATATGGATAGTATTATGCTTTCTAAGCATAGTAGGGCAGAGATTAGGTGGGTTCGGTGGAAGGCTAGGCCTAGGCTGCTTAGAGTGAAGGCTGAGTAGAAGCTTAAGTGTAGGTAGGACATATAGGAAGTTATAGAGTGGGGATCTATAATCTGTTGAGTCGAAATCAACTGTCTTAGTTAGACTAACCTCCTGTTATTCTGCTCATTCTAATCCTCCTTGTATTCACTCGTAGACTAGGCCTAAGGTAAGGAGGAAGATAAGTGTGGATGTTCATGTTAGGGTGGTGATGGGGGATTGTAGTTGTGTGGCTCATGGTAGTGGTAGGAGTAGGGCGATTTCTAGGTCGAATAGGAGGAAGAGAATGGCTACTAGGAAGAATCGGATGGAGAAGGGTAGTCGAGCAGATCCTAAAGGGTCAAATCCGCATTCGTATGGAGATAGCTTTTCTGAGTCTGGGGTTATTTGGGCTAGTCAAAAATTCAATGCGGTTAGGATGATACTTAGGGTTAGGGATAAAGTTAATATGAATAAGATTATGTTTATTACTCTTCTCTGGGTTTAAACCAGATTCTAAGGATTGGAAGTCGATTGTAATTAATATACTAGAAGAGTAAGATCCTCATCAGTAGATAGAGATGTAGAGGAATAGTCATACGACGTCTACGAAGTGTCAGTATCAAGCGGCCGCCTCAAATCCGAAGTGGTGGTTTGACGTGAAGTGGTATTTGATCAGGCGTAGTAGGCATACTAGTAAGAATGTGGATCCAATGATTACATGTAGTCCGTGGAATCCGGTGGCTACGAAGAATGTTGAGCCGTAAATTCCGTCGGCAATGGAGAATGGTGCTTCGTAGTATTCTATGGCTTGTAGGGCGGTGAAGTAGAATCCTAGGAGAACTGTTAGGGATAGGGCTTGGATTGCTTGTTTTCGGTTGGCTTCTGTGATGCTGTGGTGGGCTCATGTGACGGTTACTCCTGAGGCTAATAGGATGGCGGTGTTTAGTAGTGGCACCTCCATGGGGTTGAGAGGTTTAATTCCGACGGGTGGTCATTGGCCTCCTAGTTCGGGTGTGGGGGCAAGGCTTGAGTGGAAGAAGGCTCAGAAAAAGCCTAGGAAGAAGAAGGCTTCTGATGTGATGAACAGGGCTATTCCGTATCGAAGTCCTTTTTGTACGGTGGGGGTGTGGTGGCCTTGGAATGTGCTTTCTCGGACGATGTCGCGTCATCATTGGAACATGACGAGGGCAGTTGAGATTAGTCCTAGGATGAGGAGTCGAGGGGAGTTGTAGTGGAATCATATTGTTAGTCCTGAGGTAGTTAATAGAGCAGCGGCTGCTCCCAGGATAGGTCAGGGGCTGGGGTCTACTATGTGGTAAGAATGTGCTTGGTGTGCCATTGGGTGTTAAATATTTTCTTGTAGGTAGAGGCTTAGTAGTAGTACGAAAACGTAGGCTTGGATTATTGCTACCGCCACTTCTAAAATGGTAAGTAAAAATAGAACTAGTAGGGTCAGGAGTGAGACTACTGGTATTGTGGAGAATAGGGCTGTTGTGGCTGTGGAGATNAGTTGGATGAGGAGGTGGCCTGCTGTTAGGTTGGCTGTTAGTCGCACTCCTAGTGCTAGTGGGCGGATTAGTAAGCTTGTTGTTTCGATCAGGATGAGGGCGGGGATTAGTGGGGTTGGAGTGCCTTCTGGTAGGAGGTGGGCTAGTGAAGCAGAGGGTTGGTTTCGTAGTCCTGTTAGTAGGGTGGCTAGTCATAGTGGGAAGGCTAGGGCTAGGTTTATTGACAGTTGGGTGGTTGGGGTGAACGTGTAGGGTAGCAGGCCTAATAGGTTGATGAGTAGGAGGAAGATTATGAGAGATGTTAAGATAAGGGCTCACTTGTGTCCTTTTTTGTCTAGGGGCATTATTAGTTGTTTTGTGACCAGATTGATGAATCACAGTTGAAGGGTTGAGAGTCGGTTGGTGATCCATCGGTTGTCTAGGGATGGCAGTAGTAGGGCTGGGAATGTCATTGAAATGAGGATTAGTGGGATTCCTAGGAAGGATGGGCTTGAGAATTGGTCGAAGAAGCTTAAGTTCATGGTCAGGTTCAAGGAGTGGTGCTTGGGGTGACGGCTGGTTTGTTGGAAGGGGGGTTCATTGATACGAATGACAGTAGTTTTGGTTGGATGATTAGGGAGAAAGTGAGTCATGAAGTGAGCATGATAAAAAATCAGGGGTTAGGATTTAGTTGAGGCATATCGTTAAGGAGGGGGAAGTCCCTCTTTCTTTAGCTTAAAAGGCTAACGCTGGTTCATAGCTTCTTAACGATTGAGATGATGCTAGAGAGGATCAGTTTTCGAAGTCAGGGAGTGGGGTAGATTCTACTACGATAGGCATGAAGCTGTGGTTGGCTCCGCAGATTTCTGAGCATTGTCCATAGAAGACGCCTGGTCGGGAAGCAAGGAAAGAGGTTTGGTTTAGGCGTCCCGGGATTGCGTCAGTTTTTACGCCTAGGCTGGGGACGGCTCATGAGTGAAGGACGTCATCGGCAGTGACGATTACTCGGACGGTAGAGTTTATGGGGACTACAACACGATGGTCTACCTCTAGTAGGCGGAAGTGCCCTAGGGGTAGGTCTGCCGTTGGGATTATGTACGAGTCGAATGTTAGATCTTTGAGGTCGGTGTATTCGTAGGTTCAGTATCATTGGTGGCCGATGGCTTTTATGGTTAGGTCGGGTTCGTTGATTTCGTCTATTATGTACAGGATTCGTAGAGATGGTAGGGCGAGTGTGACTAGGACTATGGCTGGGAGGATTGTTCAGACTAGTTCGATTACTTGTGCGTTGACTGTGCTTGATGAGAGTTTTTCTGTGAGCGTGTGGGTTAGAAGATAGAGGACTAGGCTACAAATTGCTAGTGCGACCATTAGGGCATGGTCGTGGAATCCTATTAGTTCTTCTATGATGGGTGAGGAGGCATCTTGGAAGTTAAGTTGTGAATGGTTGGCCATATTTGGGTAGAGATGTGCTGGGTTTTCACCTGCAATTTAACCTCGACAAGGTTATGTAATTATTTTACTAACATCTCTCTATGAGAAAGAAGCATAAGTGGTTTATGCGGTTGGCTTGAAACCAACATATGGGGGTTCGACTCCTTCCTTTCTTGGACTTGGACGAAAGCGGGTTCTTCGAAGGTGTGGAATGGAGGTGGGCAGCCGTGGATTCATTCGACGTTAGTGCTTGTTAGTTCTGGTTGTAGTACTTTACGTTTTGATGCGAAGGCTTCTCAGATGATGAAGACTAGTATAATTACGGCTGTTAGGGAGATAAGTGAGCCTACTGAGGAGATGGTGTTTCATAGTGTGTAGGCGTCAGGGTAATCTGAGTATCGTCGTGGTATACCGGCTAGACCTAGGAAGTGTTGGGGGAAGAAGGTCAGGTTTACTCCTACGAACATTACTCCAAAGTGCGTTTTAGCTCATGTTGAGTGGAGTGTGTACCCGGTGAATAGGGGGAATCAGTGTGTGAATCCTGCTAGGATTGCGAATACTGCTCCTATAGATAGTACGTAGTGGAAGTGAGCTACTACGTAGTAGGTGTCGTGTAGGGCAATGTCTAGTGAGGAGTTTGCTAGGACGATTCCTGTTAGTCCTCCGATGGTGAATAGGAAGATGAATCCTAGAGCTCATAGTATTGGTGGGTCTCATTTGATTGTGCCTCCGTGTAGTGTGGCCAGTCAGCTGAATACCTTAATGCCAGTTGGGATAGCGATGATTATGGTAGCGGATGTGAAGTATGCTCGAGTGTCGACGTCTATTCCTACTGTGAATATGTGGTGGGCTCAGACGATGAAGCCTAGGAATCCGATGGATAGCATGGCTCATACTATTCCCATATACCCGAATGGTTCTTTTTTGCCTGCGTAGTATGTTACAACATGAGAGATGATTCCGAATCCTGGGAGAATTAGGATGTATACTTCTGGATGGCCGAAGAATCAGAAAAGGTGTTGGTATAGGACAGGGTCTCCTCCTCCGGCTGGGTCGAAGAATGTAGTGTTTAGGTTTCGGTCTGTTAGAAGCATTGTGATTCCTGCAGCTAGGACTGGAAGGGATAGGAGCAGTAGGACTGCGGTGATTAGCACAGATCAAACAAATAGGGGGGTTTGGTATTGTGAAAGGGCAGGGGGTTTTATGTTGATTGCTGTTGTGATGAAGTTGATTGCTCCGAGGATTGAGGAGATACCAGCTAGGTGAAGGGAGAAGATTGCTAGGTCTACTGAGGCTCCGGCATGAGCTAGGTTACCGGCCAGTGGGGGGTACACTGTTCAACCTGTACCAACGCCTGCTTCAACTGTAGAAGATGCTAGGAGAAGAAGGAAAGATGGAGGAAGCAGTCAGAAGCTCATGTTATTTATTCGCGGGAATGCTATGTCTGGGGCTCCAATTATTAGGGGGACTAGTCAGTTTCCGAATCCTCCGATTATAATTGGCATAACTATGAAGAAAATTATTACGAAAGCATGGGCCGTTACGACTACGTTATATACTTGGTCGTCTCCTAGAAGGGCTCCAGGTTGGCCTAGTTCTGCTCGAATAAGGAGGCTTAGGGCGGTACCTACTATTCCGGCTCATGCGCCGAAGATTAAGTATAGGGTTCCGATATCTTTGTGGTTGGTTGAAAATAGTCATCGGTTAACGAATGTCACAGGTAAGATGGCTGAGTGTATAAGCGTTAGGCTGTAGTCCTTTTTACAGAGGTTCAATTCCTCTTCTTATCGGCTCTGTAGTGAAGTTCATAGTGAGTTGCAAGCTCATTGATGTGCATTAATTATGTACCGGGGCCTTAGGCAGAGGCCTGTTGGTTAGGGCATATAGCTGTTAACTATAGTATCGTGGGATCGAAGCCCATCTGCCTAGAAAGTTGGAAGGTCCTAGCTTAATTAAAGCACCTGAGTTGCATTTAGGGGATGCAGGGTAATGGCCTGCGGACTTTAGCAGAAACTAAGAGGGTCTAACTCTTGTTTAAGGCTTTGAAGGCCTTCGGTTTAAGTAATCCTAAGCTTCTTATATAATGGTGAGGATTATAGGGGAGACAGGAAGGAGTGTTACGGACATAGTGGTTAGGATGGCGATCATGGGGCTGGTTGTTTTGTTAGTACGCCACTGTTTTATATGGTTTGTGGTGTGTGGTGGGAGTGTAATTGTTGTGCAGTATGCGAGACGTAGGTAGAAGAATAGGCTTAGCAGTGATAGAAGGGAGATTAGTGTGGCTGCGGGGGCTATGTCTTGTTTAGTCAGTTCTTGGATGATAAGTCATTTAGGTAGGAACCCTGTTAGGGGAGGTAATCCAGCCAGAGAGAGCAGGGTTAACAGTAGCATTGCGTTTAGGGATGGGATTTTGGTTCATGCTGTTATTAGGGTGGACAGTTTTAGGGCTTTAATTGAGTTTAGGGTGAGGAAGACAGCTGCGGTTATTATGGCGTACAGGTAGAAGTTAAGCAAGGTGAGTTTGGGGTTGTAGATGATGATGATCGCTATTCATCCTAGGTGAGAAATGGAGGAGAAAGCCAGGATTTTTCGGATTTGTGTTTGGTTGAGGCCTATTCATCCTCCTAGGGCTGTTGATAGAATAGCCAGGGTGGTTAGTAGAGCGGGGTTTAGTGAGGGTGAAGTTATGTAGAGCAGTGTGATTGGGGGTAGTTTCATGGCAGTGGATAGTAGAAGGCCGGTGGTTAGAGGAGAGCCTTGGAGTACTTCGGGGAATCAGAAGTGGAATGGTACTAGTCCTAGTTTTATTGCGATCGCTGAGGTTAGGATCAGGCAAGATGTAGGGTGGGTGAGTTGGGTGATATCTCATTGTCCGGTGTATCAGGCGTTAGTTATGCTGGAGAATAGGACAAGAGCGGAGGCGGCTGCTTGGGTTAGGAAGTACTTAGTCGCGGCTTCGATGGCTCGGGGGTGGTGGGACTTGGAGATTAATGGTAGGATGGCGAGTGTATTGATTTCAAGGCCGGTTCAGGCTATGATCCAGTGGTTGCTTGAGATGGTGATGGTTGTTCCTATGAGGAGGCTGAGAATGAAGATTAGGTTTGCTTGGGGGTTCATTAGCAGGGGAAGGAGTTGAACCATCATTTTCGGGGTATGGGCCCGATAGCTTGTTTAGCTTACCCTACTAGAAAGTAATATAAAGGAAGTATGGAGGATTTTGATTCCTCTAGTGTAGGTTCGATCCCTGCTTTTCTAAGTAGTAGGAAATGAGAGGGTTGGTATACCTCCATGTTCACTTTATCATAGTGACCCTTAACATTCAGGCACATTTCCATTGAGCCCTTAGGTAAGGAGGTAAGCCTGCGTAGCAAATTGGCATGCTGGTGTGTCATAGGCATAGGGCAAGTGTAAGTGGTAGGAAGTTTTTTCATAATAGGTGCATCAGCTGGTCGTATCGGAATCGCGGGTATGAAGCGCGGATCCATAGGAATCCAGCGGATAGTAGTAGGACTTTTGTAGCTAGGATTACAGGGTACAGTTCTTGTGGGGGGTTGAGGAAGCTGGGGTTGAGGAATAAGATGGTAGTCAGTGCATTTATAAATATAATGTTAGCGTATTCGGCTAAGAAAAATAATGCAAAGGGACCTGCTGCGTATTCTACGTTAAACCCTGATACTAGCTCTGACTCTCCTTCTGTCAGGTCGAAGGGGGCTCGGTTAGTTTCGGCTAGGGTGGAGACGTACCATATCATGGCGAGGGGCCAGCAGGCGAAGATGAGGTATAGGGGTTCTTGGGTTGTCGCAAGGGTGCTGAGGGTGTAGTTGCCGCTGAGAAGGATGACAGAGAGTAGGATGATAGCTAGGGTGACTTCGTACGAGATTGTTTGAGCTACCGCTCGTAATGCTCCAATTAAGGCATATTTTGAGTTGGAGGCCCATCCCGATCATAGGATGGAGTATACTGCCAGGCTTGATATGGCTAGTAGGAAGAGTAGGCCTAGGTTTAAGTCTGCTAAGGAGAATGGAAGGGGTAGTGGGGTTCAGATGGAGATTGCTAGGAGTAGGGCTAGTATTGGGGTTGCGATAAATAAAATTGGGGAAGATGTTGATGGGCGAATGGGTTCTTTGATGAATAGTTTTACTCCATCTGCTAGGGGTTGTAAGAGCCCAAAGGGGCCAACAATGTTTGGGCCTTTTCGCCCTTGCATATAACTCAGGATTTTGCGTTCTACTAGTGTTAGGAAAGCCACTGCGATCAGGATGGGGATGGCATAGGATAGGGCTATGATAAGGTTGATTAGGATGGGGTAGTTAGTCATGGGCGGGTGTGGGGTTGGGTTAAGCTAGGGAGAGGATTTGAACCTCTGAGTTAAAGGACTTAAGCCTTTTGCATTTTCCGAGCTCTGCCACGCTAGCTGGTCCTTTTCTTGGACTTGATGTGGTGTGATAGCCTTTTGTAATTTAGTTGCCTTCATTACTTAAGGCGAAGGCTTGCTTGTGGTATTGGCCTCGCTTTTCCTATCCTTTCGTACTGGGAAGAGCTCATCATAGATAGAAACCGACCTGGATTACTCCGGTCTGAACTCAGATCACGTAGGACTGTTAATCGTTGAACAAACGAACCCTTAGTAGCGGCTGCACCACTAGGATGTCCTGATCCAACATCGAGGTCGTAAACCTCCCCGTCGATACGGACTCTCGGAGGAGATTGCGCTGTTATCCCTGGGGTAGCTTGGTCCATTGATCAATTATATTGGGTCTGGGTGCTATTAGCACGTTGAGGGGTTGCTCTTCGTCTAGAGGGATGGTCTAGTTTTTGGAGGTTTTGCTTTGCTCCAAGGTCGCCCCAACCGAAAAACGCAGACCAGGAACTCGTGTGTCAGTGAACCCGGTGGGTGAATGTGTGTTTTAAGGTGGTTGCTGGTTTTAAAGTTCCACAGGGTCTTCTCGTCTTATGGGTTTATCCCTGCTTTTGTACAGGGAGATCAATTTCACCGATTACCTGTAAGAGACAGTTAAGACCTCGTTTAGCCATTCATACTAGTCTCGATTTATGGGACAATTGATTGCGCTACCTTTGCACGGTTAGGATACCGCGGCCGTTAAACGTGAGTCACCGGGCAGGCATCACCTTCAATACTTGTATTAGGTTTGCTGAAGGCTATGTTTTTGGTAAACAGTCGGGCCTTGACGGTTTGCCTAGTTCCTTTTACAGGTTTTAATCTTTCTTAGTGGACGCTCCTCTGTCGGGTTAACAAGGTATTTAATACTGTGCTTGTTTGATTGGTCGTATATTGGTGGTTTGTTAATAATGTACAGATGTAAGCTTGCGTCGTAGAGGGCAGAACCCTGGTTACTCATTCTAGCATTAATTCTCCTATTTGGGTATAGGTTAGCCTGTTAGTGGGGAGGGAGTCATAAAGTTTTTATATTTTTTGGTGCAGAGCTTTAACGCACTCTTTGTTGGTGGCTGCTTGAGGGCCCACAATGCAGGGGGAGAGTTGATATTTATCCGCTCGTAGAGATTGTATTCTTTTTTAAAGGAGCTGTACCTCCTTTAAATATCCCTTAATTCGCTTCATTGGGGTTTGTGGAGTTTCCTTGGAGAAGAATTAAGAGTGAACTTAGATTCGTTTCACAGGCAACCAGCTATCACCCAGCTCGATTGGCTTTTCACCTCTACTAACAAGTCGTCCCACTCTTTTGCCACAGAGACGGGTTCGCTCAACAATAGCTGCTCGTAAGTAGCTCGCTTGGGTTTCGGGATGGCAAACTTAAATTCATTTTGCTTGGTTTTTCTTGCTAGACCATGATGCAAAAGGTACAAGGGTTGATCTTTGCTGTTTATAGCTTATTTTTCATTGTTATTTCATCTTTCCCTTACGGTACGTAGTCTCTATCGCGCCAATGGTGTCTTTTCTATCGCCTATACTGGGACTGTTGAATGCTTTAGTTGGGTTGTTGGGGTGGCTTTGTTATTCCGTGTCATGTAGATTGGGCTAGAGTTTGGCATCAAGACGATCTGGTTTAGCAGACATTTTTCAGGTGTAAGCTGAATGCTTTGGCTTAAGCTACGTCTTGGTATCCTAAGTGCACCTTCCGGTACACTTACCTTGTTACGACTTACCTCATCTTCGGCTGAATAGCTTATTAATGTATGGGGGGGGGGGGGCGCCTGCGAGGAGGGTGACGGGCGGTATGTACGTGCCCCAGGGCCGGCTTAAAGAGGGCTCGATTGTCCCACTTTACTGCTAAATCCGCCTTCCAGGGGTTGTTTCATACCCCTTTGCCGTGTGTTCTAATTTAGAAAATGTAGCCCATTACTACCATTCCATAGGCTATACCTTGACCTGTCTTATTAGCGTGGTTGGGCTATTGCGTCCACTGTTGGGCCTTCAGGGGAGGTGGGCTGGCGACGGCGGTATGTAGGCTGACTTTGGCAAGGAATGGTCAGGTATATCGTGGATCATCGATTACAGAACAGGCTCCTCTAGGTGGGTTTGGGGCACCGCCAAGTCCTTAGAGTTTTAAGCGTTAGTGCTCGTAGTTCTCGGGCGGATGCTTTAGTAGGGGTAAGCATCAAGATTTAGGGCCAGGCATAGTGGGGTATCTAATCCCAGTTTGGGCCCTGGCTTTCGTGGAGTTCAATTAATCGTTGTTCTAAGATCTTCTTTGATGTGGTGGCCTTATCGGCATCTTGGGCTTGTGACAGCTCAGTTGCTTTTTAATCTTAGCTACTTGGATAACATGTGACCACTCTTTACGCCGTTATAATGTTAATTTGGGTCTCCTGTATGACCGCGGTGGCTGGCACAGGATTTACCAACCCTTAATTGCTATGGCTAAGTCAAGTTTTCACTCATTGCTTAATATCAACTACTGCTGAATACCCGTGGGGGTGTGGCAATTGCAAGGCGTCTTGGGCTACGGATGTGGTGAGCCTGATACCCGCTCCTATCTACCTAGTTAAGGTGTCCAGGGCATCTACACTGGAACGCGGATACTTGCATGTATATACCTAGCAAAAACTAACAGTAAGGTTAGGACTAAGTCTTTTGTCCTTGGGTGTGTGTGGCAGCCATCTTGACATCTTCAGTGTCATGCTTTTTATAAGCTACAAGGAC